GAGAGAAAGCTAAGGGCAACTCGACGCAAGGAGAGGAAATTGACTTCTTAAGGTCGCTTTCCTGACCCGGGCTTTTCTTCGTGCAGATAGAATTACATCTATCTTTGTAGTGGCAGCATGCCTTTTTTTAGATAAAGAGCTTTGTAAGCGCTCTAAGTTCTCACTCTCCGTATTTTAGGAAAGAATTAGGAGTTCAAAGAAGCTATTCTCCGATCTACGCTTTGAACTCAACAATCATTTCATAATGGATAGGGCACAGCTCACGTCTCCCGGAAATCCATTTTGTAAAAGATTGACGAAAAAGCCCATAGCGCGAATGCAGAGTAGAAGGGGCGAATCCCTAATTTGAATAGAAAGAAAGGGCCTCTCTCAAATAGGCTTTTCCAAAGGTCTTTCTCAACCAATTCGGAATGAACGCCTGAAAAAGCCTTTCTTATAGTTGCTACGGTAGTCAGACAAAGGAAAAATAATGCTCTCTAACTAAGCAGTAGCCACCTGATCCTTCTGAGCTCGGGAGTTCGGTAAAACCCCTGGGGTTTAGAATGAAACCACTTACCCTTCTGGAGACATGATTGAAAGGTAGGGAACCAACCCACGGGTACCACTCCTAAGGCCATTCAACCATATTTTACGGTTTAATAAAAGTCGATACCCCATGCTATGTCCCACTTTCTACTAACAGTGACTACCATGCTTTTTCGATAGAGAATAAATGCGACATAAAGCATCCTTTCGAAAAAAAGATAGAAAAAAGTGATAAAAAGAAGCTTATTTAGAAAAAATATCGAAAGAGGAAGGATATTTATTGCTTACCTCGTTAGAGGGAAGGAAGGAAGGAGAATGCAAACTCGAGAGAGGAAGGGTAGAAAACTAGGCTGGCTCTTTAGAGTCTGGGAGTTTATTGCTTACTCGATAGAGTAAGGAAAGAGGCGACCAACGGGAACGAGTGGAAGACTTTACGCGAGAGGGGGAGAGCAGCGAGGTCTTGCTAGAGCATGAAGAGTTACGTATATGCTTAGAGAGAAAGAGCCGAAGAGAGGCGTAATTTGAGTTTGACTTTCATCTGAACTGGGAATCCTATATTGCGAAAGAGTGGCCTAAAAGCTTTGCTTTGAGGGAAAAGAACTTCTCTTTATATATCTTAGCGGTACTTCCTGATCCTGATTCTGATCCTAATACTGTATTAGAATGCGAGCCAGGAATGGAATACTACACGAGTTAAAGAGCAAAAAAGGTTCTTCAATCGGGGGCTCCGAAACCTTCAAAATATGATATGTCTGATATAGATATTTATTCTCCAAGGTCTTACCCCTCAACATATGTATAAAAGACAAACGCTACGCCTTTACTAAACCATGGGGAAGAAGCGGAACTAACCTAAACGCCCTCCTCTCAGGAAAGTAAGCTAAGAATCTATAGATATAGATATAGTTGAATCATCCCCCTTTAGCAGTCCAGCGAGTGTAGTTGAAGAAGGAGTAGAGAAGTAGTACCCGACTGCAATTGCCTGTGAAGTCTGGGATGTAGAGTTTACGGAACGGAGCAAGAAGAGTTACGGGAACGAAGTACGAGACCCGGGTCTAAGCATAAGCAAGGAAGAGTGTGTTCGGGTGCTAAAAGCTTCATCATTTTCTAGAGCCAGGAGTCAAGATAGTAAGTACGTCAAGCTGAAAGTCTTTTAACTATAGCAGCCTCTTCGGATCTCCTACTGACTGATTTTGCTCAACAAGTAAATAATTTACAATTGCCTACTGAAACCGCTTAGACTGAGAAAGTGGATTCGAGTCCTTCCAAGTAGCTCGTCACAGGGGGTGGAAGAGCGCCTCCTTTTGAAGTTTACTTTACGTTACGAGACTGTTTAAGATTTTTTGATATTCCTCTCTGTCGGTCTCTCCGTCTCTTATGAGTGAATCTCCTTTTCTCTTTCCGGTTGGGCTTGGGTCTTATACCTGAAACGAAAGTTCGAGTGTAGTAGTAGAAGCGAGACAAATGCCAAGAGCGGATCGATTGGAGACGAGTTTCCCTTTACCAGCGCGTGGTCCTAATTAGTCTTTTTTGTCAAGAAGACAAAGTTGACCGGCACAGAAAAAGTGCACGTAGCGAGATAAGACGCCATTGAGCTAGGAGAGAGATGTTCTATTACACCGGTTCCGTTTGAAAAGTCAGTCGTAAGAAAGCATTCCAGGGGACCAGACCAAAGGGACGTCAAATGCTTTCACATCGTTGCATCTAAGCAAGAAGCCTGAAGGATAAGGAAAAAGGCTTCCTATGAAAGGAAACGAGGGCAGAAAGAGGAGGTTGACTAACCTAGTAGCGCAGTCCATAGAAGAATGGCCTGAGTTTGGTTGGGCACTCTGGGGTGAATTACCGGTGCGAGAAGGGGAATGAAGCCCCGTTGACAACCAGGGGAAAATGAAACTGTATCGATTTCAATGTCAGTCTATAGGCTAAAATGGACTTGCAGCCCGGAAATAGATAGTATAGAATTAGCTCTGTGATATCCCAACGGGAAGTTCAAGGTCTAAAGCTCGGGCCCTGTGATGCTTAGGGTTGGGCCCATCATATCATACTCTTTGAACATATATATGTTTTCCACGCTTGTTGAGCGGTCAAACTACTTGTAACTGCGGATGGGCACAGGTTTAATTAAACTAGCTTTATAAAGCCCCAACCAACCGAGGCCCCAATCGTAACCCGACTGGTTAAAACCCTAGAAATCGAGATCTAGGGAGAAGAGAAATAGAAATAGTAACAATGGAGGTAATGAGGGAAGGGGAGGTGGGGAAGGAAGCGAATGGAGTCTTCCTTCTATATCTAGACTAAGTAATTTTCACAACGGAGTCTTACTGAACCGCCGGGATTGATATGAGACTACGGTTCAAAGTTTCCGAACGAACTAGCTAGATCTGGATCTGCTGAACCTGAGGCATAAGGAAAGAAGCAAGCTTGGGTGCTTTATTTCTTTTTGCTTGTGGCATGATATGTAGTACAGTCGGCTGAACACAAAGCCAATCGAAGTGAAACTCCCCTTTCCTTCGAAAGGTAGGAGCGAAAATCCGGCTCGGTTGGGGTAGACCCAGGGGAAGAGCTGTGCACAAAGGTTTGAACCATGGGCAGGGACGGCGAACAACAACAGGAGAGCACTCGGTGTAGGTCTTTCCTTGATCCTAAGAAAGGCTCAGTGGCTCAATTAGACTTGGGAGCAGGGCTGTACGCAAAGGCACAGGGCTATATTTGGGCTATTGAACAGGCTCGCGCTTCGTGGCTCTCAGCTCGTTCGATTAGGCTCGGGGAAGGAAGGCTCAAGTCTTAGGTGCTTGATCTTGCAGGCGTAGTTGGTCTGTCTTTCTTTCCTTGGTCAGTCTCTCTTCTTCGTTCCATCCCTCGTTTAGTACTAAAAAAAGGAGCGTGCTTGGTTGCCCTAAGTGGGGAATCCTCCCTTGACACTCATAGGTCGACTTTCGGCTCGATTGACGTATTATTTTACTGGGGATAAGACTACGTGGTTAAAGAATACCACCTTTATGGATGCGAGATTGCTGTTAGAATAGAAGCATCGGCCCGGGCCAATATGCTGATTGCTGGGAGTATAGTGTGCATATTCATTTTCTAAGGAATTTCTTTATTCCGCGCCAGCTCGTTGCGATCCTGCCGCGATGTCAGCAGTCACCGGTGATTCCGCGAAAGACAAGATAGGCCAGCCGGGAAGGCCTCGATTCATGCTTCCTTCTTGCTTGCTCATAACCCCTTCCCTCTAGTCCTTGCTACTGTTCTCTAAGTCAGATTCGAAGCTCTTTGATATCATTTCTAGGTTGGCTTTCTATTTTTTTATTAAGTTCTATATAAGATAAGTATTTGAGAATGAAACTTCCTTTTCCAGTTCTATACTATTTGCTACTATTGGAATTTCCCATTGCTGTGTAGTAGTACGCTCTGGCTAGTGTCAAAATGTCTGATTGTGAATGAGCCAGTAATTTATTTACTATGATTCTCCTACTTCATATGTGGGCTTCTCGGGCTAAGCTAATCATTGGATACTCACAACTTTCGATCTAAGCCACTTTTCGTTAGCGGGAAATCGACACGCATTGATATAGGATTTGAGCTTGCGTATCCCGAGACGATGCCCATCTGTATCATCCTTTGTTTGACCAACTGTGTAATCTCAACATAGGTGTCACCTGCCATTGCTGGATCAGCGATTTCGGCTTTCCTTGTGGTTCAATATGTATGAATTTATCTGTTGACCCCACAAAAAGAAAGCTTTTCGTGCCCTCAGGAAGTTCTTTCTTTCTCTCGATACGCAGAGGGGAGAGCATGCCCAGTCTCAGGCAGTATATCAGTCGTTAACGATGTTTCCAGGACAGATCATAATTCCAACCTCTTTTGAAGGAGCTCAAAAAAGAAAAAAGACTGTACTTCAGAGCGTGAGCACCAACTCAAATGTGTTTAAATAAGGCACCCTCGTAGGAGACACAACACCTTTGCTTTGACTTTGTTTTCCCTCTGTCTCTGGTAAACTAAGCCTGATCCTACTTTTCGGGTGCAGCAGGTCTAGGTTTTTTTTTGTCTGAGGGAAGCCCAGATCTAGCTAAGATTTGAGATCCAATTCTATCTTACTCAAGCTTTCACGTTAGCCATTTATAGAATCATTCCTTATCCTCTTCGCATCGAAGAAATTCAATCTAATGTTAACAGTTACGCTGTCGCTGACTGATTAAGGTGGCTCTCCGCTTTTAGCTGATACGAGACCTCTCTAAGATAAGACAAGAAAGACCGTATTTTTCAATGCAGTTGGTGTGGTAATAAGAGAGATCCTTCCTCCAAAAGCATACTACTTTTAACAACTGTCATGGCTCTGTAACTACCAAGGTTTTATTCCAACCAATGCCGCATATCTCTTTAACTGCAGCTGCGGGAAGTTACCACTTTCCTTTGATCTCCCACTTGAAGTAAGGTTTTCCTAGCTCAGTAAGCAAGTGCTAGGAACCTTTGAAACTAGTGAAAATCGATCCCTTCCTCTATCGAGAGAGTCGAGTAAACTCCCCAGACTCTAACGAGTCAGCAAATAAATTTCCTTTGAAAGATGTCCAATTCCGCCTGGCTGAGCATAGTCAGATCGTAGGAATAGAAGGATTTGCTGCTAAGAGCGGATTCTATACCATTAAATAGCACCATCCGGATTGGGATTCATTCTCCCTCATAGCTACTTCTTTTTCTTTCACAACAATCCTAGCAACCTATTTGGTTTGGGAAAGCCTAAACCTTACTCCACTCGGCACTCACTCTCTTAAGAGTCGGGTAAGACTATCAGGAATACAAGAAAGAGATATTCATTAAAGCAGTAAGAGTCAAAGCGACAGGGGTAAGAAAGCCGGGAAAGAAAGGTTCTGGGTTACAGACAGGACAGTCGAACCTGAAAGGCCAGACATTGATTGACCTACTAACCGGGGAGACTTGGTTCCATCACACATCACAGACCAGACAGACAAGCATTGGTCAAAGCCCAGAAAGCCACCAACCATCGAAGTCTCCGTCGCCTGATGGGGAAGTCGCATTAATTGCCTTCAATTCGCCTCTAAAGGTGCTTGCTTAGAAGGAGATGGTAGCACCCTAAACTAAACGGACTTCCCCTCTTGGGAAGGAAAGTCAACAGTCCCAGAGCCTATTCTTTCAAAGAGCTACTTTGCGCTAAGTGACTGACTAGCTACCGGACTAGCAAGTAAGTAAACCCAACCCCTGGCTTGGCTCAACCTTCTAATCCTTCTTTCACTGACTACTAGGGAAGGGAAACTAAGCTGTAGCTGTAGTTGGCAGTTCGAGTTCTGGACGGATGGGACCTGCAGCTCACAAGTAATAAGAAGTCAGTGTGCTCCGAGTTCGAGCCCTGAGTTCTTGTTCCTGTGACAGGACAGATGGGAACTGCAGTTCGTCAGTGTGCTCTTACTTCTGACTTCTAGTTCTTAGCAGCACAAGCGGGAGCCAGGCCGCTGGTGGAACTGCCAGGGAATGGCTTTCTACTAACTAATAAGAATCTCCTTATAGAACCACACTAAACAAACTATCTATAACCTCAGGGGCTATAATAGGAGTAGCTAGTTTGCTTGTTCTGAAGAAAGAGCAACTAGTCTGACAGTTGCCAGCTCTTCTTTCCGATCTTGATTGCTTTCCGGTCCATTGTTCGATTATATAGCTGATGTAGCTTAACTCCATCTCTCGTATCGGCTAATCAATGAGTGGGGACATGAGAAGTAGGGTTAGCTGCCCTCAGAACACTTTCTAGCCTCCTAAAGGAAGTAAAAAAAGATAAGATAACGCTATGCGAACACAAGCTAACTTAAGGTATGCAGTTAGTTCTCAAGCTCTCCCTTGTTTGGTTGGGAAAGGCCGGTTTTCAATTCGCTTCTCTCTCTCTCCGGCGAGGTTTGAACTTCGCGTGGTGGGAAGGCCTTCACGATTCGCATCTTCCCGTCCAGCAAAGAAAGTGAAGGAGAGCGGACAGCGAGTTGGAGGACGCTGCAGAACCGCGTGATTGATCCATCTGCGCTATTCCCTAATTTCAGAAAGTTGGAAAGCCTTCAGAGCCTCAGCCCCTACCAAACAAACTATTTAATAAATAGAAAGCTGACTAGCAATCGCTCGTTTTTCTTATTAGCATGGGATTGGATGTTAATAATGAAAGACAGAACATCTATTAGACCCGGGGAATTCCTATCAGGATAACAATATTCTATGCAATTGAAACAAGTTCTTGCTAATGGTAAAAAGGGGGCTTTGAATGTAGGGGTAGGGGCTCTTCTTATTTTACCTGAGGGTTTTGAATTAGCCCCTCCTGATCGTATTTCTCCCGAGATGAAAGAAAAGATAGGCAATCTGTCTTTTCAGAGCTATCGCCCCAATAAAGATTCTTGTGATAGGCCCTGTTCCTGGTCAGAAATATAGTGAAATCACCTTTCCTATTCTTTCCCCGGACCGATGACTCGCTTGTTCAGTACTGCTAACTATTATAGGAGGATGCCGTCCCCTCGGGACTACCAGTAGCTTCGGTTGTTGAATCTCGTGCAAGTTAGGTTGTGGTTGTATTGGCTGCAAGCGGAACGTAGGCGCTTTAGGTGTGTGTTGACCATGCACTCTCGCGTCGTCTAATGTCGTATGTATGATAGAGGTGGTGTGGTGATTTACTTCAATGCTAATGATTATCCCCAAGGTTCAACGAATGAATGAAGCTATGATCGTACCCGGATAGAGATGATGGTCTTCCTCTGATGTCTCCAAGCCGGCCATAATAGAATCGATAGGCGAAGCAGCCAATAGCAGTCTGTTCTCGCCTATCGATAGATAGCAGGTTGCTTCCAAGCTTAAACCATTTGAAACGGAATTGCTACTTTATTCTTCTTATTGATAGAGTAGTATTCTCCGCCCCTGTCAAATAAAGTAGAGGGATAGAACTGGAAGAGAGAAGGAAAAAGAGCAAAGGATTTTAAAGGTTAATGGTAGAAGAATGGCTGACACCTTGACTGCCTTCGAGACTATAAAATATAACCCAAGCGGTCTAACCCCCGGGGCTGACCCCAACCGAAAGGCGTTAGACGGACTAACGGCAAGCGAGATAAAGAAAGCAGCTGGCCCTATGTGTAAAACCTTGCCGCGGGAGAGTCTTTCTCCAATGAGAATCAAAATCGTTTTTGGGCAAGACAAGAAAGGAACTCGCCCTTTGACACCAAGGGATAAGAGCGGATTGCTGGCTGGTGAAGGGAATCTATGAAAGAAGGTTCTCGAACCGGGTTCCGACCGGCGGAGCCAACGAGTTCAGCCGAACAACCGCAGGGGCTTCCAGCAGTGATAGCTGAACTAACCAGATGGGCCGCCCAAAACCTGGAGCTGACATTTAAATAGGAAATCAACGTCGGATCCCGGCTATCCGAAAAACGCAGACTGAAGCGGAGGATCACAGAATGCAACACAACAAGGAGCGAACCAAGCGCTTGCGCGAAGGAAGAAGCGAATCAATCAGAATGGAGACAGGGAGGAGAAGCGAAAGAGAGATTTTCGAGAAACTAAGCCAAGGGCTTGTCCCTTGACCTATCGGTCAAGTTACTTCGTCCCTTTACCGCCCTGCAAGCAGCAAGCAACAACGGCTGAAAAGCGGTTGCGCGCTAGCTTGTAGTTTAGGGGGGTGCCCCTTTCGAAAACTTTTCTATAATAGTTGGTAAGCTTTTTGGAACCAACGTTTTGGAGTTTTCCCCAACCTATACCTTACTAATAACTAATAAAAAAGGGCAACCGTTTTTCAGCTGCATTGCACTGCCGCATAAACAATGGATCCGCTGGGCTGGATGAGCAACCTTCTCTGGAAAGGAATAGTGAAAAGCCATGTCACTTGGGGTTGCTTACTTACTTTTAGTAATTGGTAAGCAAAATTCGATTCTATTATATAGGCATGGTTGCAACCAAGACAAGAGCGAACTTCTAGATGTTCTTCGCCTGAACATATAGAAGAAGCAACCTTCTATCTGGCCTCTGTACCAGTAGTGGAGTCGCTTGCTACTTTCAATCAGAAAAGGAAGATTGAGCAAGGCAAAGGAGAAAGAAGTTGTCCCCTCTTCTCTGGTAACCCGCCGCCGCATATGTAGAAAAAGAGGGAGCGGGGAAGGAAGAACAACCGTTTGACTTTGGCACATGAGGTGGCGGGTTTGGCTAGGTAACATAATGGAAATGTATCGGACTGCAAATCCTGGAATGACGGTTCGACCCCGTCCTTGGCCTCGAGGAGTGGTGAGCAGCACGGAACTTGAATCAATCAAATGGCATAGTCTTAGGGTTTGTTAGAAATCCACAGACAACATTCTGGAACTTCCAAACCAGCAATATGAGAAGGAGCTTTTTACGTTACTCAATAGAAAAAATTCGGTTCGGTAAGGGTAGAATACGCCCTATGGTCGATCGAAGGTCCTGTACCACTTGAACTCAAATCGTTCTTACCTTCAATCCATCTTTGTCTAGCCAGCTCATAACAAAATGTTAGACCCATCTCAGGGCGGTAAAGGGACGAAGTAACTTGACCGATAGGTCAAGGGACAAGCCCTTGGCTTAGTTTGCTGACACAACCGAATTGGTTGAGAAAAAGGAAAGCCCAGCGACCAAGCACTCCTGCCCCCAAAAGCGGAGACCGAACAACCGCCAGGTTGTTGAGGACACGTCTGAAGAGGAGGCGGGCGCCCTCTAAGTTTACCACCCCACCCACTAATGGATTATGAGGGGGGGCAGGCGAACGGGAACCGACCGAAAACCCGAACCGCTTGACTGAACCCTTCATACTCAATTCATTAGGGTCGGGGATGGATGGAACCAATCCGAAGTGCAAATTGCGCAAGCGAAGCCGGGAAACGGACCGCAGCGCAACAACTAGGACTCGCGTCGGAGGAGTTTTGAGCGTGAGCTACCACTCATGCAGCGGCAAGGGCCCGCAACTCTCGAAGGGGCCACCAACCGCCCGAATCACTGTAGCAAACCCTCCCTTTACTCAATGGATAGCGCTTATTCTCTTTCAATCAACAAAATGAGAAATGGGGGGGAAAGAAAGAGGGCGTTAAGCTTGAAGAAGCTTTGCACCTGAAATAGGACTAATGAAGATCCAGAAGAATGGGTCTGGGCTTCCGAAAAGATGAAGATGCAAAGGGTAAAGAGAAGGTCTTTTGAACAACCAACCTGACATAAGGCCGCTAAGGGCTCGCCCACAACAAGCAGATGGAGATTCTCGGACGGGGAAAAGCGGCACTCGACATCTATTAAACAACACCAAGAACAAAGCCATACCACGCCCTCGGGAGAAACTAGTGATGATTGCCATGAATGCTGCCCTCGAGGACGTGTACAAGAAGGTCTTTGCCGATTCCTATCAACATGGTGCACCTCTTAGTAGAGGGGTTTCCCGTGGAGACTTTGACCGGGGATCAATTGATAGACATTTTGATTGAGGAAGAGAATCCAGGATGAACGC